AGATGAACCTCTTCCCATGCGATAGTCAAAAATTCTTGGCGGTATCGAGCTGGTACAGCCTGTTCTTCTTGAATGCCCCGATTAAGAGCCAAAGAATTTCCTGCCGCTATCATATAATATTCATCTTGACTTGGTGATAAAAAAAGCATCTGTATCCGCGCTTTTTTTGATTTCTCAACGAGTTCATAAAACGGACTTTCTAACGACCCCCAATCACCAATCCTGGCATGAATTGATAAAGATCCAATAAGTCCAACATTGATTCCTTCAGACGTATCAATGGGGCAAATACGCCCATAGTGACTAGGATGGATATCTCGTATCCGAAAATTAGCAGTTCGCCCTGTTAATCCGCCAGGGCCCAAATAACTCAACTTTCTCCCATGAACGATTTGTGTCAATGGATTAGTTCGATCCAAAACTTGAGATAATGGGTGTAATCCGAAAAAGGATTCATAAGTAGTTGTTAACGGAGTTGAAGTGACCAAATTCTGAGGAGTAGGTATCAATTTATGCCTAATTGCTCCGCCTATAGTTCCCTTAACTACATTTTCTAAACGAGCCAGAGCCAACCCGAGCTGGTCTTGTAAAAGATCCGCTACAGAGCGAATACGTTTATTTTTCAAATGATTCATATCATCAAGTGTACCCATTCCAAATTTCATCCCAATCAAATGATCGGCAGCTGCTAATATATCTCGTGGTAACAAAAATATATTGTTCTGAGGTATATTAAGATTCAGTCTCCAGTTAATATTTCGGCGACCAATCCTTCCCAATTCACACCTTTGGTGAAAGAATTTTTTTTGTAATTCCTTACATAAGGATTCAGAAAATATTGGATCCCCACCGACACAAGAAAATTGTTGATAAAACTCCAAAATAGCATTTTCTTTTGACCCAATTTTTTTTTTCTCCTTATCGGTCAAGAAAGATAAGAAAATTTCAGGGTAGCAAACATTCTCGAGAATTTCTCTTAGATTCGAACCCATAGCTGATGATAGAACTAGAATAGATATTTTCTGTTTCCTACTCACACGAGCCCATATTCTTGCTTTTTTATCAATCTCTAATTCTAGCCTGCCCCCCCAATCTGATATTATGGTGCCGGTATAGACCGAAATCCCGTTATGATCCAATTCTGACTGGTAATAGATACCAGGACTTTGTAATATTTGATTGATCACAATTCGGTATATTCCGTTTACTATAGAAGTTCCAAGGGAATTGATTAAAGGAATGTTTCCAATAAAAATTCTTTGTTCTTGCATATTCCTACTGGTTTTCCAAATTAATCCCGCGGATACATATAATTCAGAAGAGTATGTAAGTGATTCATAGACAGCATCCCGTTCTTTTATCAGAGGTTCTACCAATTGATATGTTTCCACAAATAATTGAAATTCAATTTCGTGATCTATATCTTCAATTTTTGGAAATTTAGAAAGTTCTTCTATTAAACCCTGATCAATAAACCGATAAAACCCTTCAAATTGTATCTGATTAAATCCGGGTATTGTAGATGTTCCCTCTTTTCCATCCCCGAGCATCTTTTTTGAATTTCCCATTTATCCGTTTATTGAAAAAATCCCATCCCATTTCTCATTCTTCACCGAATCATATCCATAGAATTCGATCTAGCAATAATGGAATTTCTATTCTGTTTACTGAATCACATGAAATTTTATCCAACTCCAAGATATAGGGAATGTATGAAATACGTATGAACGGAGACTAGATTCAATTGGAATTTTTTTATAAGAAAGAGATCCAAATGGAACAGAATTGAGAAATACCACTGGAACTTATGGAGTTTTGTAAAGACTATAAAAAAAGTAATTTCATTTTCACCTATGATATTACATATTCCAATTCGATTGCATACCATAAAAAACTTTATTCATGATTGGATCTGTTCGAGCAGATAAACATATAATAAATAGAAAACTTTTTTTTTTTAACCACTTTACTTTTTTATGTATTTGTATTTCATTGCTCAAAAAAATATTTGCAGAAAAAAGATGGATTTTTCCCCATTTTGAATAGAATATTTAGAATATCATTGAATTGAAGTAGGTAAGAAAACGTGTGTTTTTTTATTTATTAATTTTTCTTTTTATTAAAATAAAAAAGAATGCACAGATATATATATGTCTCTTTTTCTTCTTTTATTGTGGTACAGTTCTATTTGGGACAGCACATGCTGTGCTCTACCAAAAATTCAATTTTCTCTTCAATGTATTCAATGAAAAATTAAAATACAAAAATTGATTGAGAATTACTCCTCAAAAGCATCCCTAATACCCCATTATAGAGCTATAGCTCTATAAACAACGTAACCGTATGTTCTGATTCTGGGGTTTACATATACTCATCATTACTGTTATAATTGAAATTGAAGAATATTTCTTTTTAATTGAAAAAATTCAATATAGATTAGTTATAAATCTATTGCTACGGATTTTCTTATATTATTAGAAATCAAAAAATGTAGATTTGAATTCAAAAATGGTCATGAATTTAGAGTCAATAGTTAATGGTTCTGATTTGTACTAGATTCGATATTTTGTGACTGAAAATCTCTATTTTTTCGGAGTTGAAAAAAAAAAAGAGAAAATTTGAATCTAGTTTCTATCGTTTTGGCGGCATGGCCGAGTGGTAAGGCGGGGGACTGCAAATCCTTTTTCCCCAGTTCAAATCCGGGTGCCGCCTCAACAACAGACTTGAAATCTCCTGTTATAAAACTATAACAAACGTAGGAAAAGACTCTTGATACTTTCTTTTCGTGATTCTAAGCCCCTGGCTCTCGAGGTTCTATTCTCTAACCTAAAGTTTTGCCTATCAAATTCGAGGAAAACTTAAAAGAGTGGAGGGAAATCCGTTAGATTGTATAGCCAGAGAGGGAATTAAATTAATAGTTTTGGAAAGGACCTAAGATACTTTGGATACAGACTCATCAAAGTCTCGGAATGCTCAGACATTCAATCAATATTAGATTAGATGAAGAATTGCCTTTCGTTTTACTTTCAAAAATAAAAAACCGATAAAAGAAAGAAAAACTATTATTCTTTCTACATGTGAGTCAGATTCCTTGGATACTTCGAAAAGTGTCCGTTTACTTGTGTTTACATCTTGTCGATTGTACTAGAAATTCTATAATTAAGAATAACGCATTATAAGATAAGTGGATTTTTTGGAGTAGTTCCTCAATGGTGACCAAATACCTCTCCCTTTTTTTGACTCTGCACCAGTGATTTCACTATTATTAGTGAACAATAATGGAAAAGTTTCTTCATATTCATAGAAATAGGGGACAGAATTAACATGGATATAGTAAGTCTCGCATGGGCTGGTTTAATGGTAGTTTTTACATTTTCCCTCTCTCTCGTAGTGTGGGGAAGAAGTGGACTCTAGAAGTACTCCGAATTGCGCTAATAATCAAACTCTATCAACCTGTATCAATTGTTTTAGTTTTCTAGACCGGCCGGCAATTTTTTTAAGATTTTTTTTTAGAAATTGGATTTATGTTTTGTTTTATTGACTCATTTTATATTTTTATATCAGGGTTTACACCGTTAACCATTCATGGGGTAACCCCTTTTCGAAATCTCAAGAAGTTTCCATCGAATTCGGATTATCCGTATTAAATGGATCAAACAAACAAATGAAATTGAGAAAGTATGTACATACATTTGATATTCTATTTAATTTATATTTACATTTATAAAGAAAAAGAGAGGTATGGGTGGATTCCTTTATATTAAGATATTTCACTTGTATCTTTATACATTACAATAACCATAATGGCTAGTATGGTAGAAAGAGATCTCTTTCTACCATACTAGCGGGCCCCTTAGGGTACTACTGAGTCTAATGCATTCCTTTCATTTAAGACGAGAAATTGAAATCCTTTTTTTTTTTCATGGATAGTCAAATTGTATTCAAATTAATTATTTTGACTAACCGTTTTTACGTAAATTATAAGCAAAAAAGCAGTAGGAACGAGAATGAAGAGTGCAGTAGCAATAAATGCAAGAATATTGACTTCCATAATTTAATCGTTTATTAGTTATTATTTTTTTTTCTTTTGAATATCTCGGGATTTAATCCCATAGAGATGAGAAATCTTTCGCTTGTAAACTCACTCAGATTAATTAGATTTCGATGATATCGAATGAAAGAAATATCATGAATAACAATATCGGAGCTATAAAATCGATTCATCGTCAAGAATTTAATAGTATAACATAGGAAGATCTTTTATCCACACCGAATACATAATGAGATTCCTGATCCAATAAAAAAATATTTATTTATGATTATTTTTCCCCGCTTTCTTTTCTACAACCTAGTACTTTACTTTCCTTGTACAATCATCTGATGAAATATCATAAAAAACCTTTTCTACTTCGATTGTTTACAAAAAGAGTTTCTAAAGAACCTTAAATAAACAATAGAAATCAAATAGAGAAAACAAGTACGAAGTTCAATTTGAACTTTAAAAAATTTTGTAAGGGTCTCTGATCTTTTTGGAAAACAAAGGGAATGTGATAAAGACGAGTTCCCGTAAAAAAAACAAAAATATTCAAAAAAATGAACTATTTAAATTTTCTTACGAGTTTTTCTTCGACATCGACTCTAATCTTTAAAAAGAGCATATTCATTAGAGAAGACTCATTTTATCTTTATTTTTGAAATATCCTCTGTCCTTGGTTAGATTCGAACTATTTTCACTTCCTTGACTTCATAGAAAGAAAAGTATATATAGGTACTCTTGGCAAACGTATTATACGCTATCCTATTTCATTTTCTTCATTTTCCTACACGAGTTAATAGGAGATTAATTGACAAAAACCGGAAACCCCGTACAGTATCTCTTTATTGAAGTGTTGAATGCTCTCAATAATTAGAATTAGACTAATTTACATATGCCTCTCTACCATCAATTGGTGCTATGGAAATACCCCTTTCTTTTGCTTGATGAAAAAATAAAAATAAAA